CAGTTGTAGTAATTTAACTGGTATGGTTTGTTTTCCTCTTTTCAAAATTATTTTTGGTACTGCACTTGGTGCGTAATTTTAACATAATTATGGCACAGTATTTAGTGCTTGTAATATAATTATCTTTCGACACTGCACTTGGTGCGTAATTTTAACATAATTATGGCACAGTATTTAGTGCTTGTAATATAATTATCTTTCGGTACTGCACTTGGTGTATAATTTTGTATATTGTGTGTTTTTTTGTATATATAATTGAAAAATTTTTTTTGTTTTATTAAAAATTTTGTTAAGATATATGCCTTACGAACATTAATCTATATGCACCATGCTATAGAGATATGCTAGATGAGAATATCCTGAACGTAGGTCCAGTCTAATAGGATTCGGCAGGCTATCAGGTATGTGGGTCTGAGATTACAAGAGAAAATAAAAATACTATATGCCTATAAAACCAACTGATGTCTAGTTACTAAAATAATGTATAGAACACATTAACCAAAGGCCTCTTAAAAAGAGACGTATGGCCAGCTAGATGAATGTGTCCCTGAAAAAACAACCAGAGGCCTCTTAAAAAGAGACGTATGACCGACTTATTATTATGGACGTGAAAATATGCATGAAGTATCTTACTTACAAGGATTGATGATTTCTCGAAGATAGCTAGATAGAAGATAAATAATATATTAATCAGATTCATGGTGTAAATAATGATGTAATACTATGTCCTGGACCATTAATATATATGTACCGTTACCATACCCATGCCTAATTATACATAAAAAGTATATAGGTGATATGCTAGGGGCAAGTAAATTTATGCACGATTATACATAGCTAGTACTAACTAACAACGTAGTATATTATGAGGCTACGGGGGGTGGGGGGGGTACCGAATTTTTTATAGGTCGAGCTGTTGGTGCATTATGTGGTTGTTGTGGTCAATAGGTGGTTTAATTTAAAATTCCGGTTTTGGGGACCGGGGATGGGAGTTTGAGTCTCTCCCTTTTGAATATTCGAGGAAGGTTGGACGCTTCATTTTTGGTTTACAAGACCAAAGTTTTAAGTTAAACTACTTGAATATTGGTTAAATATTTTGTTTTCGGCTAGACTTACTATTGGTAGGATGATAAGGATGATGGTGAAGTAGAGTGAAGAGGCGATTTGTCCGATTGTAATGAACGGGTCTTCTACTGGTTGGCTACCAATTCATGTTAAGATTAGTAGGTCAGTGGCTAATAGTCATAATATTGTTTGGGTGATGGGTCGGAATGTGGCTGTTCGTTGTTTTGATAAGTGTAGGATTGGTATTAGTAGTAGGATTAAAATTGATAACAGTAGTGCTAGAACTCCTCCTAGTTTATTGGGGATTGATCGTAAGATAGCATAGGCGAATAGGAAATATCATTCTGGCTTAATATGGGGTGGGGTTACTAGTGGGTTAGCAGGTGTAAAGTTGTCTGGGTCTCCTAAAAGGTATGGGTGAAATAGAGTTAGGGTTAGTAGTAGTAGTGCTGTTAGGGTGAATCCTAGGAGGTCTTTGTAGGAGAAGTATGGGTGGAATGAGATTTTATCGCAGTTGGAGTTTATGCCTGTTGGGTTATTTGACCCTGTTTCATGGAGAAATAGTAGGTGTACTATTGTTATGCCCATGATTATGAATGGGATTAGGAAGTGAAATGTGAAGAATCGAGTTAGAGTGGCGTTGTCTACTGAAAATCCACCTCAGATTCATTGTACGAGTGTTGGTCCTATATAAGGGATGGCTGAAAGAAGATTGGTAATTACTGTGGCTCCTCAGAATGATATTTGGCCTCATGGTAATACGTAGCCCACGAATGCAGTGGCTATAACTAGTAGGAGAAGTGCTACTCCTGTGTTTCAAGTTTTTTTGTAAAGGTAGGAGCCATAGTAAATTCCTCGTCCAATGTGTAGGTAAATGCATATGAAGAATAGTGAAGCCCCATTGGCATGTGCGTTTCGGATTAACCACCCATATTGAACATCTCGGTGAATGTGGGAAATTGATGAGAATGCTAAGGAGATGTCGGGTGAGTAATGTATTGATAAGAATAGGCCTGTAGCTAGCTGGATGATTAAGCATATTCCTAGTAATGATCCAAAGTTTCAAAGGTATGAAATGTTGGATGGGGTTGGCAGGTCAATTAGTGTGTTGTTAATAATTTTTAATAAGGGGTTTGTGTTTTTTATGGTTTATGGTGTAGCTCCTGTGATTTGTATGTGACATAGTTATTTGGTTGGTTTGGTGTAGTGTTGGGTTGAGTTCTTGTAGTTGAAGTACAACGATGGCTTTTCAGGCTGTTGGTTTCGGTGTGAGTCCGAACTGGAATATATGATTTATTTTTCATTTTTATTGGGGTTTGGTTTAGTGTTTTGAATGGTTGGTGTGGCTTCTAATATTTCGCCTTATTATGGTATTTTAAGTTTATTAATAGGAGCAGTGTTTGGGTGTGGTGTGTTGGTATGGAAGGGTGGGTCTTTTATTTCTTTAGTACTATTTTTGATTTATTTGGGGGGTATGTTGGTTATTTTTGCCTATTCAGCAACGTTAGTATTGGAGCCTTTTCCTGCTGCCTTGTCTAATTGAGAGGGGGTTATTAATGTATTTAATTATATTCTTCTTGTTGTGGTTCTTATGTTTATTGGGTCTGATTTGTGGTATGGTGTAGTTGAAATTGGTGATAAGACGTCTGATTTTGATGGGTTTTCTGTTGTTCGTGTTGATTTTGGTGGATTGTCTTTGTTTTATCATTTTGGGTGTGTTATGTTTTTGATTGCTGGGGTAGGATTATTGCTTACTTTGTTTGTGGTGTTAGTTTTAATTCGTGGTTTAAGTCGTGGTACTGTCCGCGTTATTAGGCTATTAAGGTGTAGTTTATTTGTCATCATAAATTAGTTAAAATAGTAGGGGTGTTAATAGGAGTATATATATGAATGATAATAGATAGGATTTAATTAGACCTTTTTGTGAGGTTGTGATTATGATTGGTGGTTTTTGTTGTTTTGTTAGTAGGTCTGGGCCTAAATTTGTGTATCACATTTGATCTATTAGGCGTGTTGATTCTTTTTCTGCTTTTAGTAGTATTATACTTGCTGTAATTCGGTGTGTTATTGTTGTTGTATTAGCTCGTGATGGTTTTTGTTGTGTTAAATATATTAGGTTTGTGGCAAATAGGAGACTGGTGATTATAATGATGAGTGTTGTTAGTTTGTAGGCTGTTGGTATGGTTATTGGTTGAGTTTGTAATGGGTTTAATATAAGTGTCATAAGTAGGCCTGTCATGATGCTTCCTTTTGCTAATTGGGTGATTGGTTTAGTGCATTTTTGGTCTTCTTCATAATGTGGGTCTGGGTTGTGTAGTGGTTGTCCGGTTCATACAATTGTTAGTATACGTATACTGTATACTGTGGTAAATGATGTTGCCACCAGCACTATAATCATGGATAGGGTATTAGTGTAGGATGTAATGGTGTGTTCGATAATGATGTCTTTGGAGTAGAATGCGGATAGGAATGGTATTCCTGCTAGGGCTAGTGTTCCGATGGTAAAACATGATGATGTAGTTGGGAGGGTGCTGTGTAGTGCTCCTATTTTGCGAATATCTTGTTCGCCGTGCAGGGTGTGGATAATATTACCCGCGCATAAGAATAGCATGGACTTAAAGAATGCATGTAGGCATAGGTGTAGAAAAGCTAATTCAGGAAGGCATATGCCTACGGTTACTATTATTAGGCCTAGTTGGCTTAGTGTTGAGTAAGCAATGATTTCCTTAATATCATTTTTTGAAATGGCATGGGTGGCTGCATATAGTGTGGTGATGGCACCTAGGAATAGGCAGGTGGATAGGGCTGTTTGGTTGTTTATTAACAGGGGTTGTATTCGGATGAGCAGGTATACTCCTGCAACAACTATTGTGCTGGAGTGTAGTAATGCTGATACTGGGGTTGGGCCTTCTATTGCTGCTAATAGTCATGGGTGTATTCCAAATTGGGCTGACTTTGCTATTGCTGCTAGGATAAACCCTAGTAGTGGTAGTATTGGGGTAATGTGTGATGTTGAGTAAATTATTGATATGTCTAGTGTACCCAGAAGTAATGTAAACCAGCAGATGTTTATAATTAGACCCACATCACCAATACGATTATAAATGATAGCTTGTAGTGAGGATTCATTGGCTTTTATTCGAGCCCGCCATCATGTGATTAGTAGGAATGATATTAGTCCTACTCCTTCTCATCCGATAAATAGGAGAAAAAGGTTGTTGGCTGTGGTAATGGTGAGTATTGCTATAAGGAAGATTAGAAGATATTGTATGAATTTGGTTTGTTGCTTGTCTGAGGCTATGTACCACTCTGAGTATGCTGCGATGGTTCGTGTGATGAATAGAGCGATAGGTATGAATGTAGTGGAATATGTATCAAAATTTACACTAAGTGCAATGTTTAGTGTATCTAGTTTAAATAGGGTAGATATGGTAAAGTCATTTGTGTATCATATTTTTATAATTAGTAGTAAAATTGACAGATGTAATGATATTGTGATAGCTTTTTTTGGGGTTCAAATTCATTTTGTAAGTGTTGGTGATAACGATAGGGTTAATGGTAGAGCAAGGATAAATAGTTGTAATAGATATAGTGTTTTTGGGTCAATTGACTGTGGAATATGCATGACTTTTACTTGGAGTTGCACCAAGGGTTATGGTGCCTAAAACCATTGGATTTCTTCTATCCTTTAAAAGTGAGAGAGCTGGGGTTTTAGTCTCAGTTGTAAGAATTAGCAGTTCTTATGTTTATCTTTCTCGGTTTATAAGGAGGCTTTAACTCCTATTTTTAGATCCACAGTCTAATGTTTGATTTAAAACTATATTAACATAGAATGCCTGAGATTAGTTGTGGTTTTAGCATTAGAAGTATTATAGGCAAGGTGTGGAGTATTATAATTAGGTGTTCTCGTGTTTGACTTGGTGGAATGGTTATTATGTTTGGTGGTAGTCCTCCTCCTAGTTGTGTAGTTGAAAACATATGTAGTGTGTATGTTGCTGAGAGAATAATACCTAAGCCTGCAATTGTGATAGTAATGTTTGATCAATTAAATATTGAGGTAATAATTGATAATTCTCCTATTAGGTTGATGGTTGGTGGTAAGGCTATGTTGGTTAAGCTAGCAGTAAGTCATCATAGGGTTATTAGTGGAAGTATGAGTTGTATATTACGAGTGATAATTAAGGTTCGGCTGTTAGTTCGTTCATAGTTTGTGTTTGCTAGGCAGAACAGTATAGATGATGATAGACCGTGGGCAATTATAAGGATGGTGGCTCCAGTGATTGCTCATGTGGTTTGAATAAGTGTTGCGGCAATAACTAGTCCTATGTGACTTACTGATGAATATGCAATTAATGACTTTAGGTCAGTTTGTCGTAAGCAGATTAGGCTGGTCATGATAATTCCTCATAGGGCTAATATTATGAAGGGGTAATGTAGGTTTTTCATTGGTGGGTTTATAGTTAATGATACTCGAATAATACCATATCCGCCCAGTTTTAGTAGGATTCCGGCTAGGATTATTGATCCTGCGATTGGGGCTTCTACGTGTGCTTTTGGTAGTCATAGGTGTAAACCATATAGTGGTATTTTAATTATAAAGGCGGTTAATATGGCAAATCATCATATTGTATAACCTCATGAATTTTGTATATTTGGTGTATTTAGTTGTAGTAGTGGTAATGATAGTGTTCCTATGTAGGACTGGAGGAATAGTAGGGCGACTAGTAGAGGTATTGACCCGACAAGGGTATAGAATAGGAAGTAAATTCCAGCACTTAGTCGTTGTACTTGATTTCCTCATCGTGTAATGATAATTAGTGTGGGGATTAGGGTGGTTTCGAATGTGATATAAAATGTGATTAATTCTGTGGAGGAAAAGGCGATTATTAGTGATGTTTGTAAGAAAATAATTGTGGTGATAAATGTTCGTTTTCGTGTGGTTGGTTCGGTTGATAGGTGGTTTTGACTGGCTAGGATTATTAGGGGGGTAAGTCAACATGATAATACAATAAGTGGGGAGGAAATGTGATCAGTTCCTAGGTAGGAATTGGATAGTATTAGGGTTGCTGTTGATAGGGGTTTTATTAATTGTAGGCTTAATAGGGCAACTATGAAGCTAATGGTGGTTGTTGTAGGATGTAGGTGTTTTTTATTACATATTATGGTTGTTGGTATAAGTAAAATTGTTGGTAGTAGGATTTTTAGCATTGTAGGAGGTTTATATTTTGTAATAGATCTGACCCATGGGTTCGTGATGAAGTTACTAGTAAAGATAGGCCTGTTCCTGCTTCGCAGGCTGAGAAAGCTAATATAAGTATAGGGGCTAGTGTTAGTGACGGTGTTTGTAATTGGAGCGGCCACATTGATAATGCGATGTATATAGAAAGTATAATTCCCTCTAAGCATAGGAGGGTTGAGATTAGATGAGTTCGGTGTAGTGCGAATCCAGTTATACTGATGGTAAAGGCTATAATGTAGCTAAAGTGTAGGGTAGTGATAGGGTGATCATGTTGATAATCATGATTTACTAAGTCGAAATTAGTGGTCTTAGTTGGACTAATCACCCACTCTGCTCATTCTAGTCCTCCTTGTATTCATTCATATACTAGTCCAAGGGTTAGTAATGTTAGAATAATTAGGGTTCAAGTCATGGATAGGATTGGGGAAGAAAGTTGAGTAGCTCATGGGATTGGTAAAAGTAAAGCGATTTCTAAGTCGAAAAGGAGGAATAAAATCGCTACTAAAAAAAATCGGATAGAGAATGGTAGTCAAGCTGACTCGAGGGGGTCAAATCCGCACTCGTATGGTGATAGTTTTTCACTATTTGGTTTTATAATCGCTAATCAGTTATTTAGTAGTATTAGGAGTACTGATACAATTAAGGTTAATATAATTATGATTGTTATGTTTATTATTCGTCTTTAGTTTATATCTAAAACTTAGTGATTGGAAGTCACTTGTACTAATATACTAGGCGAATATGATCCTCATCAATAAATTGAGATAAAAAGGAATAGTCAAACTACATCTACGAAGTGTCAGTATCAGGCTGCAGCTTCAAATCCGAAGTGGTGGTTTGATGTGAAGTGGTATTTTATTTGTCGAAGTAAACAAACTATTAGGAAGGTTGATCCAATTATTACATGTAGTCCATGAAAACCTGTGGCAACAAAGAATGTGGATCCATAAACGCTGTCTGCTACTGTGAATGTGGTTTCTAAGTATTCAGTTGCTTGTAGGGCGGTGAAGTAAATTCCCAGTAAAATTGTAATGGATAGGGCTTGAATTGTTTGGTTTCGGTTTGATTCTATTATACTATGGTGGGCTCAGGTAATTGTTACGCCGGATGCTAGGAGAACAGCTGTATTCAGTAGTGGGACTTCAAATGGGTTAAGTGGTGTAATTCCTGTTGGTGGTCAATATCCTCCTAGTTCTGGGGTGGGGGCTAAGCTTGAATGGTAGAAGGCTCAAAAAAATCCAGCGAAGAAGAAAACTTCGGATGCGATAAATAAGATTATACCATATCGTAGTCCTTTTTGTACTGGTTGGGTGTGGTGGCCTTGGAATGTACTTTCTCGTACTACATCTCGTCATCATTGTAACACAGTTATAGTTATATTTAGTAATCCGATTATCAGTAAGATGTAGGAGTTGTAGTGAAATCATATAATTAATCCAGATGTTATGGCAAATGCGGCTATTCCTCCTGTTAGTGGTCATGGGCTTTGGTTGACTATGTGGTATGGGTGTATTTGTTTGGTTATTTGATGTTTTCTTGTAAATATAAGCTAAGTAATAATACAAATACGATGGCTTGAATAATAGCTACTGCTAGTTCTAATACTGTCAGTATAAATAGTACAATTACAATTGTTAGGGAGAGGGAGGTAATGGTTGGTAGTAGGGCTAATACAGCAGTTGAGGTTAGTTGGATTAGCAAGTGGCCTGCTGTTAGATTTGCTGTAATACGAACTCCTAGGGCGATTGGACGAATAAATAGGCTGATAGTTTCGATTATAATTAGGGGTGGAATTAGTGGTAGGGGGGTTCCTTCTGGGAGTAGATGGGCTAGTGATGTGGTTGGCTGGTTTCGTATACCAATAAGTAAAGTAGCTAATCATATTGGAATAGCTAGGCCTAGGTTTATAGATAGTTGGGTGGTTGGGGTGAATGTATATGGTAGCAGTCCTAGTAGGTTAGACATGACTAGTAAGATTATTAGGGGTGTTAATGTTATTGATCAGTTGTGGCCGGCTTGGTTAATTGGTAATATTAATTGTTTTGTAAATGTATTAATTATTCAGGATTGTATTGTTATTAAACGGTTGGTGAGTCATCGGTTGTTTTTAGTTGGAAATATTATTGCTGGTATTAATAAGCTGATTGTGATTAATGGAATACCCATGAGTACTGGGGATGAAAATTGGTCGAATAGGGTTAAGTTCATGGTCAGGCTCAGGTTTGTTTTTTGGTTTTTTTTGGTTTGTTTATGGTTTTATTAATTGTTAGATGGGATTTGATTTTAGGTTGTATAATTATATAAACTAATCATGAAGTACATATAATTGATAATCATGGGTCCGGGTTTAGTTGTGGCATGTCACTAAGGAGGTGGGTTGGTCTCTTTCTTTAGCTTAAAAGGCTAGTGCTATCCTCTATTAGCTTCTGTAGTGATTGAAGTGATGATCAATTTTCAAATTGTGGTAATGGTGTGGACTCAATGACGATAGGTATAAAACTATGGTTTGCTCCACAGATTTCGGAACATTGTCCGTAGAATAGACCTGGTTGTATTATGATGAAGCTGGTTTGGTTCAGTCGTCCTGGTACTGCGTCTGTTTTTACCCCTAATGATGGTACTGCTCATGAGTGTAATACATCTTCAGCAGAAATTAGTATTCGAATTGGGGTTTCTATTGGGGCGATCATTCGATGGTCAACTTCAAGAAGTCGTGAGTAGCCATTAGGGAGGTCTTGTGTAGGAATTATATATGAGTCAAATTCTAAGTTTTCGTAGTCTGTATATTCGTATGTTCAATATCATTGATGTCCTATGGTTTTAATTGTTAAATGTGGGTTATTAATTTCATCGGTTAGGTAAAGTACTTGAAGTGATGGTAGGGCGATTGTGATGAGGACAATGGCTGGTAAGATTGTTCAGACTATTTCTACTTCTTGGGCATCTATTGTACTGGTGTGGGTTAATTTTGTCATTATTATAGATGAAATGATGTATAGAACTAGAGTGCTAATTAGGAATACAATTATAAGGGTGTGGTCGTGAAAGTGTAGCAGTTCTTCTATGATGGGTGATATTGCATCTTGGAATTCGATTTGTAATGGGTGTGCCATTAAGTCGTAAAGGGATTAACCTATAATTTAGCCTTGACAAGGTTATGTAATATATTTACTAACGTCTTTTTATTAATTATTTATTAAGAAAGAAACATAATGGTTTATATGTGGTTGGCTTGAAACTGATTAAAGGGGGTTCGATTCCCTCCTTTCTTGGGCTCTATAGTATATGTGGGGCTTCTTCGTATGTGTGGCTTGATGGTGGGCAGCCGTTTAGTCATTCTTCGTTAATGAGTGGGGGTTCGATGGATACGATTTTTCGTTTTGATGATAGGGCTTCTCAGATAATGACTAGTATTATAATTACTGCTGCTAGGGAGATTATGGATCCGATTGATGATACTGAATTTCATATGGTGTAAGCATCTGGGTAGTCTGAATAACGTCGTGGTATGCCTGCTAAACCTAGGAAGTGTTGTGGGAAGAATGTTATGTTAACGCCTAGGAATATAATTATGAATTGTAATTTTGCCCATGTTTGGTTTAAAGAGTATCCTGTAAATAGTGGGAATCAGTGTGTAAATCCAGCCATGATAGCAAATACAGCCCCTATTGATAGTACATAGTGGAAGTGTGCCACTACATAATATGTATCATGTAGAACAATATCTAATGATGAGTTGGCTAATACAATACCTGTTAGTCCTCCAATGGTAAATAGAAAAATAAATCCTAGAGCTCATAATATAGGTGCATCTCATTTGATTATGCCTCCGTGGAGGGTTGCTAATCAGCTGAATACTTTTACTCCTGTTGGGATAGCAATGATTATTGTTGCGGATGTAAAATAGGCTCGGGTGTCTACGTCTATTCCTACTGTGAATATGTGGTGTGCTCATACGATGAAGCCTAGGAAGCCGATTGATATTATTGCTCAGACTATTCCTATGTAACCAAATGGTTCTTTTTTACCAGTGTAGTAGGCTACTACATGTGAAATTATTCCGAAACCAGGGAGGATTAGGATGTACACTTCTGGGTGACCAAAAAATCAGAATAGGTGTTGATATAGAATTGGGTCTCCACCACCTGATGGGTCAAAGAAGGTTGTGTTTAAATTTCGGTCGGTTAAAAGTATTGTGATACCTGCGGCAAGTACTGGGAGAGATAAAAGTAGTAGTACTGCTGTAATTAGGACTGATCAGACGAATAAAGGTGTTTGGTATTGTGATATTGATGGGGTTTTTATGTTGATTGCGGTGGTAATAAAATTGATTGCCCCAAGGATGGATGATGCTCCGGCTAGGTGTAGTGAGAAGATGGTTAAGTCTACTGAGGCTCCGGCGTGAGCTATATTTCCGGCTAGTGGGGGGTACACAGTTCATCCTGTTCCGGCCCCAGCTTCGATTCCTGATGATGCTAGTAGTAGGAGCAGTGATGGTGGTAGTAGTCAGAAGCTTATGTTGTTTATTCGTGGGAAGGCTATATCTGGTGCTCCAATTATTATTGGAACTAATCAGTTTCCGAAGCCTCCGATTATAATGGGTATTACTATGAAGAAGATTATGATGAAAGCATGGGCAGTAACAATGACATTGTATACTTGGTCGTCTCCCATTAGGGGGCCTGGTTGGCTTAGTTCTGTTCGGATTAATAGACTAAGGGCTGTTCCGATTATTCCTGCTCAGGCCCCAAAGATTAAGTATAGGGTGCCAATGTCTTTATGGTTAGTAGAGAATAACCAGCGGTTTAATATCATGGGTAAGATAGCTGAGTGTTTAGCGTTAGGCTGTAGACCTTTTCACGGGGGTTTAATTCCCCTTCTTATCAGAGTCCTGTGGTGAAGTTCATGTTAGATTGCAAATCTGAAGATATACTTTAGTAATAGTATCGGGGCTTAAATTTCATTAATGTGTGGTAGATAAAGGCCTGTTGGATTAGGCTTTTAGCTGTTAACTAAAATGTTGTGGGATCGAGGCCCACTTATCTACAAAGGTTTTAGCTTAATTAAAGTGGTTGAGTTGCATTCAGTTGATATAGGATAAAGTCTTATAAACCTTAAGCAGAAACTAAGAGGTTTTGACTCTTATTTGGGGCTTTGAAGGCTCCTGGTTTAGTTATTATCCTAAGTTTCTTTTTAGATTATGGAAAGTAGTATTGGTGTAATAGGTAGTATAGATGTTGATAATGATGTAATTATAGCCAAATGGAAATTTATATCGGGTATTTTGTGTCGTCATTGTTGAGTATAATTGTGGGAGTTTGGTGGTATGGTAATTGTTGTATAGTACGAGATTCGTAAGTAGAAGAACAGGCTGAGAAGGGAGATTAGGGCTATTAGGGTAGCTAGGGTTATTATATGTTGTTTAATTAATTCTTGTAAGATAAATCATTTTGGTGAAAATCCAGTTAGGGGTGGTAATCCTGCCAGTGATATAAGGGTAAGTATTATTAATGCATTTAATGATGGGGTTTTTGTTCATGATGTTATAATTGTAGATATTTTATTTGTTTTTAACTGTTTAATTATTAGGAACATGGTTGCAGTTATAATAAGGTACAGGTAAAATGTTAGGAGTGTAAGTTTTGGTGATATAGTGAGAATAGCAGATATTCAACCTAGGTGGGCAATTGATGAAAATGCTATGGTCTTTCGTAGTTGAGTTTGGTTTAACCCCCCCCACCCCCCGATTAGGGTAGATAGTAGGCCCATAAATAATAGTATAGGTGAGTTTAAGTGTTGGTGTGTGATTACTAGGAGGCTTAATGGGGCTAGTTTTTGTCAGGTGACTAGAAGTAGTGCTGTTATCGTGGTGGCTCCTTGGAGCACCTCTGGTAGTCAAAGGTGGAATGGGGCTAGTCCTAATTTCATAGCTAGGGCTACTGTAAGAAGTATACATGAGGTGCTGTTATGTATTAGTATCGTATCTCATTGGCCTAAATCTCAAGCGTTTAGTATACTTGCGAATAGTACTAGAGTTGAAGCTGCTGCTTGTGTTAAGAAGTATTTAATGGAAGCTTCAGTTGCTCGAGGGTGGTGTTGTTGAGCGATTAGTGGAATAATAGATAGGGTGCTGATTTCCAGACCACATCATGCTAAGACTCAGTGATTGCTTGATACTGTGAGTAGTGGGCCCAGGATTAGGTTTGTTGTAATAAGACCCTTTGCTAGGGGGTTCATTAGTATAGGAAGGGTTTAAACCAACATTGTCGGGGTATGGGCCCGATAGCTTTGTTAGCTGACTTTACTAGAATATAGTATATTGGAAGTATTAAGAGTTTTGATCTCTTAGGGGCAGGTTCAAGTCCTGTTTTTCTAAGGAGACGAGAGGATTTTAGCCTCTATATTCCACCCTATCAAGGTGGTCCTTGTGTTTTCGGGCACGTATCCTATAATATTGGGGGTAAACTGGAGGTTGAGATTGGTATTGATATGTGTCAGGCACATAGGGCGAGGGTAATTGGTAGGAAGTTTTTTCATAGTAGATGCATGAGCTGGTCATATCGGAATCGTGGGTATGAGGCTCGGATTCATAGGAATCCGATGGATAGTATGATTGTTTTTATTATTAATGATAGTGAGAAAAGTTCTGGTGTGTTTGGTGTGCTTGGATTAAGGAATAAGATAGCTGTTAGGGTATTTATTATTAAGATATTGGTGTATTCTGCTAGGAAGAATAGGGCAAAAGGGCCTGCAGAATACTCTACGTTGTACCCGGATACTAGTTCCGATTCCCCTTCGGTGAGGTCAAATGGTGCTCGGTTGGTTTCTGCTAGGGTAGAGATGTATCATATTATTATTAATGGTCAGGATGATAGAGTGAGGTAAATTGGTTCTTGGGTTGTGGCGAATGTTTGTATGTTAAAACCCCCTGTGAATAGGATTAGCGACAGTAGGATGATTCCTAGAGTTACTTCGTAGGAGATGGTTTGGGCTACTGCTCGTAGTGCCCCTATTAAAGCGTATTTAGAATTTGATGCTCATCCAGATCATAGGATGGAATAAACTATAAAGCTTGATATTGAGATTAAGAATAGTAATCCTAGGTTGAGGTCAGCTAGTGATAGTGGGAGAGGAAGTGGTAGTCAAATTAGTAGAGCTAGTATTAGAGCTAGTATGGGGGCTATAATAAATAGTTTGGAGGAGGAGTTAATTGGGAAAATTGGTTCTTTGATAAATAGCTTTACTCCATCAGCTAGGGGCTGTAAGATTCCATATGGTCCTACTAGGTTTGGTCCTTTTCGTAATTGTATGTAGCCAAGTACTTTTCGCTCGGTTAGAGTGAAGAAGGCTACTGAAATTAGAATGGGGATTATATAGATTAGTGGTGGTAGTAGGTTTTGTAGTGAAACCATATTATTATGGAGAGGAGTTGAACCTCTGGTCAAAGGGCTTAGACCTTTTGCATTAATTACCATCTTTGCTACCGTAATGCCTTTATTTAAGATTAAAAGGGTGATTGTCTTTGTACTTAGTTGAGTTGTGTTCACTAATGTAAAGTGCAGCATGTATTTTATATGGGCTGCATATTTTCGATCCTTTCGTACTGGAAAATTTACAATCATAGATAGAAACCGACCTGGATTACTCCGGTCTGAACTCAGATCACGTAGGACTATTAATCGTTGAACAAACGAACCCTTAATAGCGGCTGCACCATTAGGATGTCCTGATCCAACATCGAGGTCGTAAACCCCCATCGTTGATATGGACTCTAAGAGGGGATTGCGCTGTTATCCCTGGGGTAGCTTGGTTCGTTGATCAAATGTATTGGATCGTTTTGCCTTAGGCACTTTGGGCTGTTAATCTTGGTATATTTTTTTGGAGGTTTTATTGTTCTCCAAGGTCACCCCAACCGAAAGTAAGGTCAAGTAATTTTATGTGGTGTTTCAGTAGAGTTGGTGTTGTAGTTTAGTAGTTGACTTATACTTAAAGTTCCACAGGGTCTTCTCGTCTTATGGGATTATTCTCGCTTTTGCACGAGGATATCAATTTCACTGATAATTTGTAAGAGACAGGTAGAGCCTCGTTTAGCCATTCATTCTAGTCTTTATTTAAAAGACGAGTGATTATGCTACCTTCGCACGGTCAGGATACCGCGGCCGTTAAACAGTGTCACTGGGCAGGCATCACCCCTAATACTTGCATTGCTAGGGGCTATGTTTTTGGTAAACAGTCGGGTTCTTGTTTGCCTAGTTCCTTTTACAAATTTTTATCTTTCTTGTGTGCACTCCTGTGTTGGGTTAACAGTGTAGTTCATAGGTTTAAAGTTTAGTTTAGTTATTTTATTTATTAAGCTGTTAATAATCAGTAGATTGTCTGAACAGATTTAAGCTAGTGCTTTAGAGATTTTTTTATTCTTGTTACTCATTTTAGCATTAGTTCTTCTATTATGGTAGAATAGCTCAGTTTGGTGTGGGGTTACAAATTTTTGTATATATTTATTTTGGCTTAGCTTTAACGCTTTATTTAATGATGGCTGCTTTAAGGCCTACTGGTTTAGTAATTTAAATTTTTTACTTCCACTATTTGGTTGTTTCCTTGTTCAGTAGGGCTGTACCCCTGCTGATTATCTCTTAAATTTCTCGTATTATGGACTTTATGTTGTTTGTCGGGTAATTTAAGGTAGAACTTCTATTCTTTTTCTGAGCAACCAGCTATCACTAAGTTCGTTAGGCTTTTCACCTCTACTTATTGGTCTTTCCACTCTTTTGCCACAGAGACGGTTAATAACCTTAATTTTTGGTTGCCTATAAGTAGCTCACTTGGTTTCGGGGTTTCATACTTTAGTTCTCTTTGCTTGAATGTGCTGGCTAAATCATTATGCAAAAGGTACAAGGTTAAATCTTTGCTTTATTTATTGCTCGGTGGTTGTTTCATGTTTTTCAGCTTTCCCTTGCGGTACTGTTTTTATAGCTCCAATAGTCTTTTCTATCTCCTATACTAAGACGAATTAGAATGTTTTAAAGTTTTAGTTGTATATTGTAGTTGTTTTTTAGGGTGATTGTTGGTTGTTTGGGCTAGGTTTTTGCTCAAGACAGCCTGGTTGGTTTATTAGGCATTTTTCAAGTGTAAGTTGAATGCTTTTAAGGTTAAGCTATATCTTGATATACCAAGTACACCTTCCGGTATACTTACCATGTTACGACTTGCCTCATCTTTATGTATTTGGTATTTGGTTTATTTAAGTGTAGTTGTTTTTTGAGGAGGGTGACGGGCGGTGTGTGCGCGCTTCAGGTCCTTGTTAATATGAGCTCTCTGTTCTCATATTACTGCTAAATCCTGCTTTTAGAGCAATGTTTTCAAGGCTCTTTCCGTGAAGTAGTTCTAATATAGAAAATGTAGCCCATTTCTTCCATCTCAGTTGGCTACACCTTGACCTGACTTGTTAGCTGTGTTAACTGTTATGCTTGCTTTTGTTCCTTCATAGGGTAAGCTGTAGACGGAGGTATATAGGCTGTGGGCTAGAGATGGTGAGGTAAATCGTGGATTATCGGTTATAGAACAGGCTCCTCTAGGTGGGTTTGAAGCACCGCCAAGTCCTTTGAGTTTTAAACGTTTGGTTTGTAGTTCTCTGGCGGATTCTTTATGTGGGTTGTGGAATCTAGGTTTAGGGCTGAGCATAGTGGGGTATCTAATCCCAGTTTGTATCTTAGCTATCGTGGGTTCAAATTAATCGATTATATTAAGGTTATTTTCATATTGGTATTAGATATATTTAAACTTATGACAGAAGAATATAAGATCTACCTTAAATTTTTTTGTTGATGTTTTAATCACGTTGTACGCCGTTTTGCTGTTATTTTGGGCTTCTTGTATAACCGCGGTGGCTGGCACAATGATTAACCGGCCCTGATTTGCTGTGAATAAGTCAAGCTTTCGCTTATGTCTTAATGTTTGTCACTGCTGATTTTCCGTGGGGATGTGGCATTGCTAGGTGTTTTGGGCTATCATGGTGGGCCTGATACCTGCTCCTTATTTTCCTTGGTGGAAGTATTAGGGCGTTTTCACGGGGGTGTTGATGCTTGCATGTGTAAGTTTAGCAAAAAATAACAGTAAGACCAGGACCAAATCTTTGTGTTTCTGGAATAGTTAAATATACATCTTGGCATCTTCAGTGCCATGCTTTATGGTAAGCTACAGTAAC